TCACCCATTAATACAACGCCAACATTGTTTGATTCCAAATTCAGAGCAATGCCTATTGTACCCTCTTCAAATTCTACTAATTCCCCTGCCATTACTTCATCAAGACCATGAATACGAGCAATGCCATCGCCTACTTGAAGTACGGTGCCGGTATTCACAATCGTGACTTCTCGATTATATTGTTCAATACGTTCACGGATAATATTACTAATTTCGTCGGCTCGAATGGTTACCATTAGTGTCTCTTAATTCTTTTTCGGAAACAAAGGGAGAAAAAAAAAAAAAAAAAATAATGCCTACAGTAAAAGGGCTAATCAGTTATTTCTTTCATGGCCCCGAGCATGCCAATATTAGCACTGATGGTGCGTAAATGTAACTCGCTGTTCGAACAACTATTCAGAGTTCCTAGAGCTCCTTGTAAGGCTTGTTGGAAAACTCGCTGTCGGACCTGATTAATTGCTCTTTGTTGTTCAAAATGAATGGTTTCATTTTTGTAATTTTCTAATCGTTCCAAATTCTCATAAGTGGCATTAATCAAATTCTGTTTTTCTCGTTCTATCTCAGAGTATCCATTCACTCGAAACTCATCTGCTTCCATTTCCACTTTCCGTAAGCGAGCCCGGGCTTTTTCTAGCTGCTCAATAGCTCCTCCGCGTAGTTCTTCTGAATTTCGAATAGTACTCAGAATCCTCTGTTTTCGATTATCTAATAAATCACTTAATGAAAGTAGATTATTTTCCCATTCATTTCACAACTTCACTTCCATGATCTCTTCCCGAACCAAACATGAATCTTTCGATTCATTTGGCTCTCACGCTCAGTTACTTATGTTATGAGCATTCCCATATCTTTTAATGTAATGAGCCTACCCTCTCTTCTCTGTTCGTATTCCAAGATATGGAAACTGATACAAGACCAGAATAGTCAGAGGACTCTTCCGACCAGACAAAAAAAATCTGTAATTGTCAGCAAAGTTGTTTTTTTTTCTTCAAATCCAAAAAATTCTTCTTATTTTATACATAGGTCGTCGATTCAGCATTGGATAAAAAAAGGGCGAGACACCCATTTTTCCAGTAAATGGTTCAAATCATTTTATCGATATGAGTGTTCTATATCGGATAAATTGCCAACTATTCATTTTGAAACCATCTCCGTACTAACGTAGTGGTAGAAAGAGTACCATGTTGTGCCTGGACTTCAGGCGGTTTAGCTTTAACCATGTTAATGGTCCCACATTATTGGTTGATAGAGAATCAAAGTTGATTTACCAATGAGTCACGAAATGCTATGGTTCTTACATATGATTTCTTAATTTATTCAGAAGTAATTCGTCGAGATCGTGCACCTTTCTTCCCTATTTATAAATAAAAAAAAAAAAGAAAGTGCAGCCGGTTGGATCCAGCCTATTCTTGAAATACACAACTCGCACACACTCCCTTTCCAAAAAAGATCAATACACCAAGCACTACACTTAGATTTATTAGATTTGTTGCTAAAATATCGGTATTCAACCCGAAACTCCCGGCGGATGGCCAGTAACCCAAGGAAACGAAAGAATCGGTTACATTTTTCATATGCTCTCCTCTTATAGATAGGACTAACAAAATCGAACAGAGTTCTTTTTGTATCACTTCATCCCGTTTTTTTATTATTGATTTCTTTTTTTTTATTAATTGACTTATTTTAAATATGAATATATTCATTTCATTTGAAATCATTTTCAAATTTCAAAAATGGATTCTTTATTATTATTTTATTTCAATTGAAGTTCCCAATAAGATACTTATTAGGTCCCCGATTTCATGTCAATTGCGAAATACCTGCAACGCTTCCTAAAAGTCAAAAGGGGTTTCCATTAAATTAAGGACGGGAAGTGAGAAAGCGAGTGGATCTACTAATTCCTCATTCTCAAATCAGACCTTCCCCGGAGTATTGTCTCAACGAAGAAGTGGAGTGAAGTTTTGATATAATTCGAAGAAGCAAGCGGTAAGTCGACGGCAATAAAATAAGAAAAGAAGTACGTATTTTCACGTTTATAGAATAGGATTAAACAAAAGGATTCGCAAATAAAAGCGCTAATGCCACGACCAGTCCGTAAATTGTTAAAGCTTCCATAAAAGCCAGACTAAGCAATAAAGTACCTCGTATTTTACCCTCTGCTTCTGGTTGTCTCGCGATACCTTCTACGGCTTGGCCCGCAGCAGTACCTTGACCAACTCCAGGTCCAATAGAAGCAAGCCCTACGGCCAATCCAGCAGCAATAACGGAAGCGGCAGAAATCAGTGGATTCATGGTAAGTTCCTCGCACCAAAATAAAGAAATGGTTAATGATACAATCAACCAATGAATTATTACTTATTATTCCATCACTAAGATCCACCCGGTCAAAGTAACTAAGAACTCCGAATTGAAGTGATGATAGACTGAATCATCAGAACTACTTCGATATCTCGTTTTTAGTTCCTATCCATGGAGTCTTTGGAAATCCATACGGTTCTAG